ATAAATTGAATTAATTAAATTCAATTTTTCTCGTTCGATCTCAGAATAGCCATTCACCCGAAACCGATCTGCTTCCGTTTCGACTTTCCTTAAGCGGGCTTGGGCTTTTTCCAGCTGTTCAATAGCCCCTTCCCGTAATTCTTCTGAGTTTCGAATAGTTCTCAAGATTTTCTGTTTTCGATTATCTAATAAATCACTTAATGAAAGTAGACTCTCTTTCCATTCATTTCAAAATGTCTAGGATCTCTTCCCGAACCAAACATGAATCTTTCGATTCATTTGGCTCTCACACTCAATTACTTATGGGAAATTTCCCAATTTTTTATGTAATGAGCCTATCCTCTCTTCGCTATTTTTATTTTTTATTTTAAAAATATTGAAAACAATTACCAATATAAGACCAGAATATTCGGAGGACTCTTCTGACCAAACAAAAATATGTCAGCAAAGTTGTTTTTTTTCTTCAAATCCAAAGAATTCTTATTCATTTATACATAGGTCATCGATTACGCATTGTACAAAAGAGAGGGTTAAATTCACCCGTTTTTCAATTTCTTGCCGTAAGTAAATAGGATTTAAGCCATTTTATCGACATGAGTGTTCTATATCGAAAAAAAAATCTAATAATTTTATCGAAACCATTTCATTTTCATTTCTGTATTAACATAGTGGTAGAAAGAGTACTACACTGCGTCTAGACTTCAAACTATTCACTTTAACCATGGTAATAGTCCAAAATTATTGGTTAATAGAGAATCAAAGTAGATTACCAATAAATCGCGAAATGCTATAGTTCTTAAATATTTTTTCTTAAATTATTGAAAAAATTGAATTAATTCAGAAGTCATTTTCAGAAGTAATTCGCGGGATTATGCACATTTTATTAGTTATAACTAAAAAGTGCAGTTTGGTTGGATCCAATCTATTCTTTGAAATAAACAACTCGCACACACTCCCTTTCCAAAAAAAACCAATACACCTAACACTACACTAAGATTTATTGGATTTGTTGCTAAAATATCGGTATTAAACCCGAAACTTCCGGCGGATGGCCAGTAGCCCAAACAAAGGAAAGAATCGGTTATATTTTTCATATGATCTCATCTCCTCTTATGAATAGACTAATTATCTTTCTAAGATTCCTATATTAGTTAGATATATATATAGATCTATCTATATATATATATCTATATATTATTTGGATTGGTCAATCAATTGGAAGATTCCCTAAAAGAATGATACTTATTCGAATTAGATACCAGTTCTTATATCCATTGCAAAATCTCTCAAGTTTTAACACTTGAGAAAAATTATCTTAAAAAAAGGGGGGATTATTGGACTAAAAAAGAGAAGAAAGAGGGCGAATCCGTATGTGAATTCTTCACCTTTCAATTAGTCCTTCCCCTGTGTTCTTGTCCGAACGGATAAAGAATTATAGGAGTGAAATATTAATATAAATAGAATTCGAAAAAGCAAGACCGGTAAAGCAAGTCCACGGAAAAAAGGATATGTATTTCTATTTTTTTAGGATTAAACAAAAGGATTAGCAAATAAAAGTGCTAATGCTACAACCAGTCCATAAATTGTTAAAGCTTCCATAAAAGCCAGACTAAGCAATAAAGTACCTCGTATTTTTCCCTCTGCTTCCGGTTGTCGTGCAATCCCTTCTACAGCTTGCCCTGCAGCAGTGCCTTGACCAACCCCAGGTCCAATAGAAGCAAGCCCTACGGCCAACCCAGCAGCAATAACAGAAGCAGCAGAAATAATTGGATTCATGATAATTTCCTCGTAACCTAAATATAAAATAAAGAAATAGTTAATGATATAATCAACCAATAAATTATGACTTAATTTTTCAATTACCAAGATTTATTCGGTTAAAGTAATTAATAAGAATTCCGAATTGAAAATAATAATAGTTATTGAACTCTACGAATTACTTCGAGATTTCTTTTTTCGTCTCTACCTATATACATAGTTTTTTTGTGAATATGTAGAACCTTTGTTCTTATCTTACCTTCAATTTGGAATCATTCTTTGAATTCTTCGTTTTTTTATTCCATTTTTTTAGTCATTGAATATTCAATTCACAATTCGAGATGAAACGGAAGGGCTTTGTTTTTTAATCCCTATCGAAATTTACAGTAGTAGCGGGGCAATTTTAGATATAAAATATTAGTTATTTTATATAATATATATGGATATGGTTAGTTCATATATAACGAGTTCATATAGAATATCCTATCACATATACGTGGGTTTCTTCTATACTGTAAACCAATTATTTTGTGTTTTAGATTCAATCGAATTCTAAAATCATTTTTGGAAACCTCAAAAGAGTTGTTCTATAGTGATCCGATTATATACACCCAGTTTGACCTCCCGCACTTCTACTTTATTTGTTATCTTGTTTTTTTAAGCTCTCCTCCCCCTTTTATTATTACCCCATATGGATACAATCAATCTAAAGAAATTCGTTAGATTTAATTATTGTTTCATAGAAATATTGGAATTTGGGTGATCTAAATGTTTTTTTTTTTTGAATTCTCTTTTGGTCAATCGTTGAATTGAATGTGACTTAAACGGGAATCTCCTTTAGTTCTATATAGTATCTTTTTATCACACGCCGTAAACGTAAATATCATACAGAATTCGAATTATGGCTCTTAATTACTTAATTATTTTTATTTATTTTTTTTTTGAATATCCAATATATAGTAATATATGCTAATATATGCTAATCGAATATCTATATCTATCTATCTATATAGATATAGGTAGATAGATATAGATGTTTACTAAGTAGATTATATTGAGCCGCAATATATGTGCGGCAAGCTAAACGAAAAAGACTCTTTTGTAGAAAACTGGTCAATGATGGCCTTCCATGGATTCACCTATATAAGCCGCAGCTAAAGTAGCAAAAATGAGAGCTTGAATACCGCTTGTGAATAATCCAAGGAACATGACAGGTATAGGAACTACTAAAGGTACTAAAGAAACAAGAACAACAACTACTAATTCATCAGCTAATATATTTCCGAAAAGTCGAAAACTAAGAGATAAGGGTTTTGTGAAATCTTCTAAGATGTTAATCGGTAAAAGGATTGGGGTTGGTTGGATGTATTTATTAAAATAAGCTAATCCTTTTTTTGAAAGACCCGCATAGAAATATGCAATTGATGTAAGTAAAGCTAATGCAACGGTAGTATTTATATCATTTGTGGGTGCAGCTAACTCCCCATGAGGTAATTGTATGATTTTCCAAGGTAAAAGAGCCCCCGACCAATTAGAAACAAAAATAAATAGAAACAAAGTTCCAATAAAAGGAACCCAGGGACCATATTCTTCTCCAATCTGAGTTTTGCTCACGTCTCGAATGAATTCAAGAACATATTCAAAGAAATTCTGACCGAAAGCGGGAATGGTTTGCAGATTTCGAATAATTAGAATGGCTGAAACCAATAAGATAGCAATTACAACCCAAGAAGTAATAAGTACTTGGGCATGTACTTGGAAACTCCCTATTTGCCAATAGAAATGTTGACCTACTTCCACAGCAGATATATCATATAATCTTTTTAATGTGTTGATAGAACATAATAAAACATTCATATTGTCCTCTAAAAAAATAAGAACTTGAAGGGGAATTATTTTTATTCAAACATCTCCTTTCCTTTTTGATTTGTCTACTTATTACTAGTATAGTAATAGATTCCCTAAATCTATGAACCCCTCCAACTAAATCCAATAATTTTTTTATCTTATTATTAATCAAGAATTTCGTATATAGCTAGAACGGCCCTCACAAATTGCAAATACTAATTTGTTAAGAATTAATCGAATTGAGGCTATAGCATCATCATTAGCTGGAATTGAAATATCGGCGAGGTCCGGGTCACAATTTGTATCGATTAAACAAATTGTTGGAATTTCCAAAGTTATACATTCTCGAAGAGCCGTATATTCTTCTTGTTGATCGACGATTATTACAATATCAGGTAACCCCGTCATATATTTAATGCCGCCAAGATATGTTTCCAAATGAGCTAAATGTCTCTTCAATATAGCGGCATCTCTTTTTGGAAAACTGTTGAGTCTCCCCATCTTTTGTTGCATTCTCAAGTCCCTGAACTTTTGAAGTCGTGTTTCTGTAGTATACCAATTCGTTAACATACCGCCGAGCCACTTTTTATTAACATAATGACACCGAGCTCTTATTGCAGCCCGTGCTACTGAATCAGCTGCTTTTTTTTTTGTACCAACAATTAAGAATTGTTTTCCCCCACTTGCTGCATCAAAAACTAAATCACAAGCTTCTGATAAAAACCGAGCAGTTCTAATAAGATTTGTAATATGAATACCCTTACGCTTTGCAGATATATAAGGTGACATTTTAGGATTCCATTTTCTAGTACCGTGGCCAAAATGAACTCCTGCTTCCATCATCTCTTCCAAGATTATGTTCCAATATCTTTTTGTCATTTATATTTATCCCCACACTTTTCTTTCATTTCAAAATAGAAATTATATAAATTTTTTGAAATGAAAGAAAGAGACCCGGTATACTGAAATAGAAATAAATAAGTGTTCCAAAGGAACCTTCTCTTCTACCGAAGATTGGCCTTTGATAAATGATCGGGCCATTTTTTCTATTTAATATTTAATATGATTATTCTCTTTATTATCTTTCTTTTATTATACAAAATAAAATGACCGCAGATGAATCCGCTCTTAAGAATCATTATTTTAGGAATTATTAAATACTAGATTGCTGTGATGTATCGCATAAATTCTTTGAAACAAAAACAAATAATTCTCTATGGTGAAACAAAATATCTCTCATTTCGCCCTCAAATAAATTATTTTTTTTTGTTTCCGAGGTCATCTTGTTATATTGCCTTTGCTTTGAACGGTGCATTATTCTTTTGAATCCGGTACCAACAGGTATCATTCCCCCTAAAACAACGTTCTCTTTCAAACCTTTCAACCAATCTATGCGCCCCCGGAGAGCGGCTTTTGATAAAACTCTAGCAGTTTCTTGAAAACTTGCTTCAGATATGAAACTTTGAGTATTCAGAGATGTTTTTGTTATCCCCAATAATAGAACTCGATAGCAAATCGCCTCTTCTAAGGAACGCCCTGCTCGTTCGGCTCGCAACAATCCAATTAGTTCACCGGGCAAAAAAACATTAGACATTCCATCTTCGGAAACCAAAACTTTTGATGTTATTTGACGCACAATAATTTCTATATGTCTATTATGAATGTGAACTCCCTGGGATCGATAAACTTTTTGAATTTTATTAACCAAAGAAATACGACTTTGCGCTATCGTTAGCTCAGCACCAATCAAGAATCCCCAAGGAATGCCAAGAATTTTTGTTATACGCCCATTCCAAGTATCAACTCTCTTTTCTAGGTTCATCGATATTGAATCAATCGAACGAACTTCTAATACCTGTTCTACTTTTGGAAGACCTTGTGTTATATCACCCGATCTCGATTTTTCATAGATAAATGTAACTAATATATCTCCTTCAGAAAGTATTTCCCCATAATGGCCATGAACCGTTGCTCCAGGAGTCGCCAAATAAGGGTTAGCCGATCTTATTCCTACAGAATCCATTTGAACTGTTATAATTTGACCCGATTTTAGGTGTGGTTCATTTTTCGTTTGAACTATACATACATTTTCGCAAATAAATTGACCAAGACTAATTATTGGAAACGTTTTTTCACAATAATTATGGTGGAGAAAATGCCAAGTCAAATAGAATGGATTTAAAATCATGTTACTACACAGATCAGGTTTATAAATTCTCTCGTTTTCGTCCAGGAAATAATATTTGAATACTTGAAAAGTTTCTTTTAATTTGTCAAATTGCCAATTTTTAATTATCGAGAGCTGATTATGAGTTATTAAACGGTAAAAATAAAAATTGGCAACTTGAGGGGCTATTCCTAAAGGACCTAACGAATTTTTAATTGGAATCATAGCATCTCTTTGAATTTGATTAATTCCCTCTTTTATCCCATTGTAATATTTTCCATCGTTGAATGATCCTATTTGAAAACAATTCGATGATGACAAAATTATCAAAGATCGGCATTTATCATTTCTATTCAACAACATACGAATAGTTCCATGATTTTGACTAAGTGATTGTTGAATTTTTTCCCTCGAATCAATAGAAAAAAATGGATTGATGGTGGTGCGGTCCGACTCATTATCCAAGATATATTTTGAACCGGGCGGATTATTCCTTTTTCTTATATATGAAATATGGGATTTCACTAAGTCAATTCTTAAGAAATATCTAACCAAACCATTTATACTTATTTCAACAAAAGAAGCATGCGCATTTTCGATAGAAGCAAATTTTTTGTCTTGATCCCAATTTAAGACTAAACAAGTCCTAACTAATTGAATACTTGTATCAGAAATTCCCCGAATGGATTTTCCATTTCCAGAAAGAATGTAATTAATAACTTTAAGTTCCAGATTATCTCTTTCTTGGAATATATCTTGGGGAAAAAGTTTTACTAAATTGATCCTATCCGCTATTTCATATAAAATTACCGGTCGAACCAAAACAAAAGACTTTTTTTTCGTAATTGTGATCCATTGGACATAGATCCAATTTTTCATTTTTTTTTCTTTTGAATTTTTTTTTACCGTTCCTGGTGGTATCAACATGGCACTGTGTCGGGATATCTTATCCATTTCTCCGGGAAAATAGATATCCCCGGAAAATATTTTTAATTCAATCTTTTTTTTTTTCTTCTCCAATCGTACCAATCCCCTTACTCGACTTCTTATATTTAAAGTGATTAGTGTATCTACTTCAACGATACTATTGTTCCGTACCATTATGGAAGAAGATTCTGGTAAAATATGCACTTCCTCGGGAATGAAAAAAAATGGATCTACTTTAATTTGGTATTTTGTCTTAAATTCTTTAACTCCTTGATACTCAATTAAAAAATCCTCTTTTTTTAAAATGGAATTTATACCTATAGTCCTATATTTAGTAATTCCTGAGCTCTGTGTTCGGTATTGAGGATCATCGAAATAAGCAAGAATGCTATTTCTACGAAAAATACCATTGATTGGTATTTCAATCGAGATACTGGAAGCTAACATTAGCTCTTTGTCTCGTTCTTGAATCGATTGGAATTGAAATGGAATAATTAATCTATTTCTCCGCCTCTTTGCTAATAAATCCGTAGTATCATGGAAAATAGTAGGATGTGTAAAATGACAATGATCTATAGATATGATTTGATTAAATATTGAATAATCTGAAATCCTTCTTTCTTTTTTATCAGAAGGATTGAAACGAAACAATTTATGTCTTACTTTTTTCTTACTTGGTAAAAGGTTACAAAAATCTCTTTCTCCAGTAGAAAGATAATGAATGTTCATTTGATCTTGATCTTTTCGGATTGAAAAAGAGACTGAACCGGACCTGTATGATTTTCCTGATAAAATCCATAAATGACTTGTTTTTGGTAAGATATGGACATTACTATATCTAAATTCTGATGCATGGTACACATCGGTACTCCAATGCATTTCTCCTTCTAAGTCAGAATAGACATGTTTTCGAACTTTTTCTTTTAAATTCAAAGTGTATGTTCCTGCGCGAATCTCGGCAATTACTTGTTCTGATTTTACATATTGATTGTTTTGAACTAATAGAAAACTTTTTGGTGGAATAGTCACATTATGTATAATATCACCACTTTCAATAGTAACATACAAGTCTATATAACATAGAAAAGCAGGATGCCCATGACGTGTACGTGTAGGATGAACCAAATCTTCATTGAATTGAATTTTTCCATTATAAGGTGCTCGCACCTGTTCTGCAGTACCTCCAGTGAATACTCCGCCAGTATGAAAAGTTCTTAATGTTAGTTGAGTGCCCGGTTCTCCAATGGATTGGCCCGCAATAATACCTACAGCTTCTCCTAATTCCACCAAGTGACCATGAGTAGGACTTTGGCCATAACACAATCGACAGATCCAAGATGTATTCCTACAGGTAAAGGGAGTTCGGATAGATATTGGTTGTGTTTGAAGGGTTTTAAATCGATTGATAAGTCCAATTCCAATATCTTGATTTCTAACGGCAATGCATCGTGAACCTCTGTATATATCGTCTGCTAATACACGACCAATTAATGTTTGTATCCAAATTCTTTCCGGCATCATTCCATTCTGGGTATTCACCGAAATTCCTCGAATGGTACCACAATCCGTTCGACGTACAACAATGTGTTGAACCACTTCAACAAGTCTGCGTGTAAGATATCCAGCATCTGATGTTCGTACAGCAGTATCTACAACCCCTTTACGAGCTCCGTAGCAAGAAATTATATATTCGGTTAAAGATAGCCCTTCGCGCAAATTGCTTTGAATAGGTAAATCAATCATTTGTCCTTGTGGATCCGACATTAATCCTCTCATACCCACTAATTGGTGTACTTGAGATGCATTTCCTCTAGCTCCCGAAAAGGACATTATATGGACTGGATTAAAGGGGTCGGTCATCCTAAAATTAGGATTCATTTCTTGTCGAAAATATTCACTTGTAGCATACCATATCTCAATGGATTGGCGTAATTTTTCTACTGCATGTACATTCCCATAATGATGATGTTTTTCCAAAATCAAACTTTGTTGTTCAGCATCTTGAACTAGCCATCCTTTAGAAGGTATTGTTAAAAGGTCATCAATTCCTAATGAAATGGATGTATCCGTAGCTTGACGGAATCCCAGAGTCTTTACTTGATCCAGGATATGTGATGTATATGCCATTCCGAAGTGATCTATTAATCTGCTAATAAGTCGTTTAATGGCAGTTCCACCTATCACTTTATTGTGAAAGACTAGATTGGCCCGTTCTGCCATAAGTACCTCCATATTCCACTCAGTGGGATTCGGTTCAACAATGGGTTTGAGTCAATGATTGGAAAACTGCCTTTTCTTTATCTTGATTTGCGTAGAAATTGAAAAACTATGATCCTCATTAAACCATGAAGACCTGAATTTACACCGGTATCATAAATTTGCTTATCTTAGATACCAACCATCTATATGATCTATATGATTAGATATCATATGATTAGATATCATATGAATAGGCCCGGCAAAAACCTTGTATAGCTTCTTCGATTTCTCGATAAAAAGAAATATGACCAACATTGGTTCGAATGTATATAGAACGAATTTCTTTTTTTGTACTTCTTACTACTAGATAATGCTCATAAATTTCATGATAGGTACCTAAAGATTCATAGTGAACTTCGATAGGAACTTCTCTTGACGAAATAATGCGTTGATCTAGTCGCCACCGGAGCCACAAAGGACTATCGAAGTTTATTCTTTTTTGTTGATAAGCTCCAATTGCATCATAGGAATTACAAAAAAAGGGTTCTTTTTTTTTCGTATACTTATAGTTATTATCTCGAATTCTTTCATTTTTAAGATTTCTAAAATTTCTGCAATTCCGTGGATTATACCTATTTGAATAAATACCTCGACGATTCCCACTCGTTAATATGTAAAGTCCAATAAGCATATCTTGAGTTGGTACGGAAATAGGATCCCCAATAGCCGGAGACAGGAGGTTCGTATGAGAAAACATAAGTAAACGAGCTTCTGCTTGAGCTTCTAAAGATAAAGGCACATGAACAGCCATTTGATCCCCATCAAAGTCTGCATTGAATCCCTTACAAACTAAGGGATGCAAACAAATAGCACGCCCCTCTACTAAAATGGGTTGGAATGCCTGTATACCTAATCTATGCAGAGTCGGCGCTCTATTCAGCAATACGGGATGTCCCTGCATAACTTCTTGAAGTATTTCCCATACAATCGGTTCTTTTTCCCGAATTTTACTCTTAGCAATCCCTATGTTCGAAGCAAAATGTTTTCGAATTAGACCACGAATTAGAAATGTCTGGAAAAGTTCTATTGCTATTTCGCGGG